AAATATTTCAAAAAATTCTATTACACTTTTTTCGGATGGTATTTTTGAAAAAGTAACTCCATTAATTGATTTAGAACATTTGTTCCTCGACAGTATCTATCGATACTTTCAAATCAAAGTTATAAGAGGAATTACTCGATTTCTTTTTCCTAGATGGCATAATATATATTATATATATTTCTGTCGATCCCATATCATATCCATTTTTCTATACTAATAGAACCTTACTCTATTTATTTTAGTATCTCATCAAAGTTGAAATTTTTTTAGAAGTTCATCGAAGAAGTTCTATTTGCTCAAAAAATTTCCTTTTCTTTTTTTTTTTGTTTGTCCACTACTTAAAATTTTTTTTATACGTAATAAATCGAATTTATACGTATAAAATTGAAAAGGAAGTTATGATAAACCTAGAAAAAAAATATAAACTAAGAATAGTATTGAGGAATGGGATCAAGAATCATTATTATTTTATTTTTATTTTGACACAAGAAAGGGATGTGGAAAATTCCTTTTCTTGTGTCGAAGACTAGGAAGACGAATAAAATAATACCTCCTAGAATCCTTTGTTCCCCTTTAATTTAGCCTTTGCTTTTCCGCTTACTTATTTTATGCTTAGTATCTAGTCAAATTGGATTCTATTAGAATAGAAAAGCTATTGATCCACTCTATGACAGTTAAATCTGACAATAGTAAAAAAATCACACCGCTCCCATTTTTTTAGATTAAAAAAAAACACAAAAGAAAAGAGAGGATAAAATCAAATAGTCTTCTTACCAATATACAGATTATAACTAGAAATGCGGTACAAGTAATTCTCAAAATCTGGTATAAAAAAAATATAAAAAAAAGCAAAGAGCTTTTCACAATTTTTTTTGATCATACATAATTACCAACAAAATTTTTGTTCTTTTTAAGAACTTCATGTTGATGAATTTACAGATCTAGAAATTCATTTCGGACAATTGAACCTTCTCAAACTGTTTCTTTTTAAGAACCAAAAAGATTTGTGCCAAAATAACGGATGCCAAGAAGAACAAAAGGCCTTGGACACGTAATGGGTCTTGAAGTACTATTTCTGCATCCCCCTGACCAAATCCACCCACATTAGGATTACTCGTTAATGGTTGATCAAGTTTGATGGATTCGCCTTCTGAAACAAGAAGTTCTGGTCCTGGAGGTATAATATCAATCACTTGACGTCCCTCTGACGCATTCGTTATGGTTATTTCGTACCCCCCTTTTTCTTTTCGTATGATTTTGCTTACTATACCTGCTGCTATAGCATTATAAACCGTATTGTTGCTCTTGCTCCCGTCGGGATAAATCTGACCCCTTCCCCTGTTTCCGCCTACATATATGGGATATTTTAAAAAGTGAACATCTTTCTTAGCGGCGGGGTCCGGAGAAAGAATAGGAAAGGTAATTTCACTATATTTCTGACCAGGAACAGGACCTATCACAAGAATATTTTTTTTAGTGGGGCGATAACTCTGAAAAGACAGATTTCCCATCTTTTCTTTCATCTCTGGCGAAATACGATCGGGAGGGGCTAATTCAAACCCCTCAGGTAAAATAAGAACAGCCCCCACATTCAAAGCCCCCTTTTTACCATTAGCAAGAACTTGTTTCAGTTGCATATTATAAGGAATTCGAACAACTGCTTCAAATACAGTATCTGGAAGTACCGCTTGTGGAACCTCAATATCCACGGGTTTATTAGCTAAATGACAATTGGCACATACAATACGACCAGTTGCTTCCCGTGGATTTTCATAACCCTGCTGTGCAAAAATGGGATATGCATTTGAAATGGATGCCCAAGTTATTATATATATCATGAGCGATACGGAAATGGAACGAGTAATCTCTTCCTTTATCCAAGAAAAGGTCTTTCTGGTTTGCATGGTCCAATCATTGATCCTGAAAATTTCTACAATAAAATTAGGTAGGTCGCTAGTATAGTTCCCTATCCACGATACTGCTATTTACTGAAATATTTTTACTAAAATAGAAAATATAGGAAGAGAATCCCTTGGATGTATAGAAAAAAGAAATATGTATATATAAAGAAAGATTTTGAATGTTTTACTTATGTACAAAATAACAAAGATTCTAATTGGATTCATGGATCATTTTTCAGTCATTCATTGAATGATAAATCACTACAAGTGACGGAGATACACGATTTAAATAACGGAAAATCCAATATTTAAAAATGGTATCGAGAATGACTGGAAAAGTGGAAACAAGGCCAGATATAATTTGATCGTTATGAGCAAATCCAAAATCTTTGTAGACGGAGCCGATCATTAGTTCCCAACCGTGAGGTGAATGGAATCCTATACATAAATCGGTTAATAAAAGAATGGAAAAAGCTTTTATTGTGTCGCTTAAATTATATAGGAATTCTTGAACCCAAGAATTAAGAATAATAAGTTTTTCATTACTTAGAATAGAATAACCCCTTAGAATAACGAAAGAGATTATATTTGTCGAGAAGTGAAAAATCGTATGGATACGATCCTCATTGTGCATCTTGATCAATTGGATCGTTTCTTTGTGGATTCCGATACGAAACTTTTGTAGATGTGTTTCCGGGTATTCCTTTATCATTTCGTCTAAGCGAACGAGTTCCTCTAATTCTATGAATTTTTCTAGAATACTTTTTTCTTGGATATCATTTAAAAAAGTTTCGGATTTACTAATATTACACCAATTAATAACCCAAGATTCAAAACTTTTATTAAATAAAAAAGAGATCCACCAGGGCAAAAAAACTATAGATGTAAGATATAGAAGGGGAATAAATGTTTTTTTTTCCATTTTTTCGTCTGTGAATTTTTAAGGAACTCACCTCATTTATTGATTCTATATGATCTAATATTTCTATCAAGCATAAGTTCTATTACAAGGCTTCGAACTTATGAATCTATTCCCTGTTTTTTATTTGTGAGTCAGTGTTTAGTCCTTGAATTTTGAAAGAATACAAAAAAAATATAGCCTAAAAAGAGTACACAAATGAAGAAAAAAAATATTGTTTCTAGATATCTCATCAAATTCGAAGCAATTCCCTCTTTTCGATGAATGTCCTAAAGAGCCGCCTCAAATTCGGATTTCAAGATGAAAGAATTCCGTTCTATCAACAAAACAAATATTTCGAAAAAAAAAATGGCCAACTTGCCCATATTCCACAGGAATAATTGAGAAAGGTTTCGGAAGAATATTGTGATGTGATAATCAAAAATGAGTGGCAAAAGCAAAATAAGACAGAAAAGTTATCATTCTAAGTGGTCCAGCCCTTTGTTCATTTTCATTAAGGAGGACAAAAAAAAGATAAAAAGAAACGTCGATTGACAAAAGAAAGGAGAGATAATTTACAAGATATGATCTATCCATATCTAAATCTAACGCATCAATTTCAAATATTGAAAATAAAAAGAGAATTTCTTTATTCTATATTTTATTTTATTCCGAAATTCCAAAACGCTTTGTTTTGCTCTATGAGATGGGTCTATTTTTTCGATTTCTTACTTGTTTTGTTACTGAATTTAGTGAATTTACATATGCATAAAAAATTTTGCAGATAAAAAAGTTTTATTTTCTAATTGTTCCATATATGTATAATATACGCCTTCTTTGGTTCATCAATATTGTAAAGAAATTTCAGTTAAATTATGCTATAGAAAAAAAAGAGGACTTTTGGATTTTTTCGCTCCTGCTAAGAAAATGTTCATTCTTCAGCTCATTTCAAAATACTTCAATTGGTACACGCAAAAAATAGGCCAATTCCGCTACTTTTTGCTCAATTTCTCGTGGAGTCAAATTCTCATCAGTACGAGTCAAAGGAATAGCCCCCCGGCCTCTGATTTCCATATAAAGGACACGCCGAGCATAAATACCCTCTTTAACTTCTATTCTAATAGACTGAATATCTTTCATAAGGAATCGTAGTAAGATGCGACGATTTTTTCCCGGAAATCCCCAGCGAAAAATACACACTATTCCTTCTTTTCTATCGAATCGATCATAACCACTACCTACATTCCACAAAATTGTGCACCACAAATAAGAACTAATAAATAGACCGGCGATCCCATAGAAAGACATCACGATCCCTTGTGGGAAAAAAATTATTTGCTGAGACGGAAATAAAGATATCAAATTTCTGCCAAGATAGCTGGAAATTCCAACCAATAAAAATCCCAATGAACCTAAAAAAAGTATAAAGGCCCAGCAGAAATTACTTGTTTTTCGAGACCCCGCTATAAGTTCTATCCATATACGTTCTGATCGCCAACTCATACTAGATCCGGTTGCTTTTTATTTGAAGTGGGAGACTAGCCCAAATGAATTTGACTTTCTTTTTTTTTCCGAAGTAACTTTCCTCAACTCGCACTATTCTGATGTGAATCTTTAGGAGGAATTCATCGAATTCGTTAGATTTAAAATAAAGGGGAGCTCCCTCATATGATCCTCTATCTACGCATATATAAAAAATATATAAAAACATTGGCTTTGCATTTATTTCAGGCATCCGCCGCAGTCTCAATTTTTTTTTTTTTTTTTCAAATAGTTCACTTACTCATATATAATATTTACGCCTGCATAAGAACCCTTTCATTTTCGTTTATGTTTGAAGGGAGCAGCCTGTATGTTATATCATATTATACTAAATAGATATCTGTATTATGATCCAAGTCTAAGTCTTGAAAAAAAAAAAAAAAAAATGAAATCTACCCCCATCGGACCTAATTGGATCTAAAAAATCTTGTTTTTTTGAATATAAAGAAATAAAGAAGCCATTGCAATTGCCGGAAATACTAAGCCCACTAAAGGCACAAGAATGGAGGGGGAGTTGTTGAGAATTGTCATAGAATGAGTACCTCGATTTAATATTTGTACCTGTTTTTTATTATTTTCTTATTATACTTATATTTCTAAAATATTATTAGAAAGGTATCTTATAATCATTATAATTCCTATATAATTATACTAAGTATATCTAAGTGAGTATATATAATAAAATAAAGTGCAACGAGTGTAGAACTAACTAAATAACTTATTCATATTTCTACATGAAATATATATGATAATCCACTTATTTGTTATTCTTCTTTTATTATCTTTTTTTCTTGTCTTATAACTTTTATTTTCTTATTTTACATTAATAAAATAAAAATAAAGAGTTTTTCCGCTTAAAAATTCCTCCAAAATTCGTTATAATTTATAATCCGATCCGTCAATAGGAATTTTTAGTAAAAAAGGAAATTCCCGGGATATATATATATAAATATGCAAGACTCTATATTTTCTATGCATAGGTAAGAAAAGAACATGAAATTCGTTTTATTTACCTTGCCAATTTTTTTTCCGTGAAAAAAAAATTCACTCTTTTTTCTTGTTGATAGAAGTTTCTTAATTAGTAATCAAGAATATCGGTAAAAAAAAAAAAGTTACCTACATGATTCGTTCTACAATTTACTCTTATGTCAGAAAAAAATCCATTCTTCAGATTTTTCCTTTGATTCCGATAAAAAAAAAAGACCTGCTCGCCATAAAAAAAAGAATTAAATTAATTTAAATTTAATTAACTAATTTAATTAAGTTTAACTTTTAACTTTTTAACTTAAGGTTTCTACTTGATTTATGATTCAAAGGAAAGAAATCGTGGAGCTGAAGTAACTCATTCAGAACGCCTTTTAAAAGATTACGCGGTACGATTAGATCAAATAAGCCCTTATGGAATAAAAATTCGGCCGATTGCGAACCTTCAGGTACTGTCTTATTCAATGTTTGTTCAATTACTCTTTTACCTGCAAACGCAATATAGGCATTAGGTTCAGCAATAATGATATCCCCCAACATACCAAAACTAGCTGTCACCCCACCAGTCGTAGGAGATGTAAGGATTGATACATAAAATAACTTTTTATTTGATTGATAATCATATAATGCAGAAGATATTTTAGCCATTTGCATCAAGCTCAAACTTCCTTCTTGCATGCGTGCTCCTCCGGAAGCACACACTAAAATAAGAGGTAAAAATTTATTGGTAGCATACTCGATCAAACGAGTGATTTTCTCACCTACTACGGATCCCATACTACCCCCCATAAACTGAAAATCCATAACCCCAATTGCTACGGGAATGCCGTTTAGTTGACCTGTGCCTGTTTGAACAGCCTCAGTTAATCCTGTCTTTCTTTGATAAGAATCAATACGATCTTTATAAGGTTCCTCTTCTGAATGAAATTCAATGGGATCCAGAGATACCATGTCTTCATCCATAGGATCCCAAGTGCCTAGGTCAATCAAAAGTTCAATTCTATCTGAACTACTCATTTTCAAATGATATCCACATTGTTCACAAATATTCATTCTTGACTTAAAAAATTTCTTATAATTTAATCCATAACAATTTTCGCATTGAACCCACAAATGCTTGTATTTTTGAGTTATATCGAGATCATTAGAATTTTCTCTTATAATTAAATCGCTACCACTCGTGCTAGTTCTTAGACTGGAACTATCGCTTTCACTACTATTTCCACTTTCACCACAAATGTAACTATAAATGTAACTTTCGCTGTAATTGTTACTACCACTTAAAATATAACTATCAATACAGATTTGAGAGCGAAGATAACTGTCAATGCAACTATTGATGTAATTATTCCAACTATATTTAGTATCATACATATAATGATCATAGTGGGAGTCGCCACTCCTAAACCCATTATTCAGATAACTAGAATTCCAATAACTATAAAAAGAACTTTTTAGTTCACTCAGAAAAGAATGATCATTGTCAATCTCAAAAACTTTATTTTCAATATCAAAATATATGGAATAACTGTCCCTATTACTATCCCTAACTAAAAAAGTTTCATCGGCGCTGAAATTCTGAATGTCCCTGACACCGACTAAATGATCAACATTACTGTAACTAGAGCTGTCACTATTACTCCAACTATAGGTGTTTTTATCTGTATCATTTAGAATTGGGTCTTCACCTATACTGGTATTTTCAAGAGAACTGAAACTATCCATTGATTTACTTAGCCTACACCTGTATCCTAATTCCACATTGGATAAGATCGAATTGAACCGCCATTTTTCCATAGAACTTTCTTGCTGCTATTTACATTAAAATAAATAGATGAATAGTCATTCGATGAAAAAGCATTTAAATATTTCATTTCCTCTCAGAAGAAGTATATAAATCCAATCTCTAGGATTATTAACTAATAAGAATAAGGAGTGGGTATTAAAAAAAATGATTCTCTTTTGCTTTTTTTTGTAAGAACCCGGAATATCGCTTCACTATATATGATATGGTTATGATGGAATCCCGTTTTCAATTCTTTTTCAATTAGAATAAGTCTTAATATAAATAGAAAAGGAATTTGTCATGTTGTGTCAAATTCGCATCGAGAAAAGTAATATTTCTTTTCTCCTAAAAATAGGAAAAAAACATTTTTTTGTAAAATCTCGTCTATT